CTCGTCGTTAATAAAGTGAAATAGGTGCTTATCATTCATTGGTGGGAGGTGATTATGGCAAAATGGAGAAGGTGGAAGAAGGTCTTGCAAAAGATGGAGACGAAGAGGATCTTAAGTACACAAGTAAAAGCTTTAGCTGAAAATGTATGTATGTCTGCTCACAAAACACGAAGAGTCATTGATCAGATTCGTGGGCGTTCCTATGAGGAAACACTTATGCTACTGGAACTCATGCCTTATCGAGCATCTTATCCCATTTTTAAATTGGTTTATTCTGCAGCAGCAAATGCTAGTCACAATAAAAGTTTCAACGAAGCTGATTCAGTCATTAGTAAAGCCGAAGTCAATGGGAGTACTATCGTGAAAAGGTTAAAACCTCGGGCTCGAGGACGTAGTTATCCGATAAAAAGACCCACCTGTCATATAATTATTGTAGTGAGGGATAGCTCTAAAAAGAAAACGGATCAGGATATATATTTAGAAACAAAGGATCAATGGAAAGATCCTATAATAGAGAGATATTTGGAGAAAGAGAGAGAGAGAGAAAAATAAAGAGAAAGAGAGAGAAGAAAAATATGGGCAAAAAAATAAATCCCCTTGGTTTCCGACTTGGTGGGGAAAACCAAAAGCATAGATCCCTTTGGTTCGCGCAACCAAAAAATTATTCCATAGGTCTCCAGGAAGATGAAAAAATACGAGATTGTATCAAGAATTATGTACAAAAAAATAGGAGAATATCCTCGGGTTTCGAAGGAATTGCACATATAGAGATTCAAAAAAAAATCGATCTGATCCAGGTCATAATCTATATTGGATTTCCAAATTTGTTAATAGAGGGTCGAACACGAGGAATCGAAGAATTACAGATCAATGTACAAAAAGGATTTAATTCTGTGAACCGGAGACTTAACATTGCTATCACAAGAGTTGCAAAACCTTATGGACAACCTAATATTCTTGCAGAATATATAGCTCTACAATTAAAGAATAGAGTTTCCTTTCGAAAGGCAATGAAAAAAGCTATTGAATTAACTGAACAAGCGGATACAAAAGGAATTCAAGTGCAAATTGCAGGACGTATCGACGGAAAAGAAATTGCACGTGTCGAATGGATCAGAGAAGGTAGGGTTCCCCTACAAACCATTCGAGCTAAAATTGATCATTGTTCCTATACAGTTCGAACTATCTATGGGGTATTAGGCATCAAAATTTGGATATTTGTAGACGAGCAATAATGGGCCTTTCCTTGCCATTCTATCCAGTGATAGAACAAAAAACGACAAACTATTCTTTTTCCCTTCAATGAAAAATGAGCAATTCTAATTCTATAGGGTTGAATAAAAATTGGATTGATCATTTGGTAGAATTGCTATGCTTAGTGTGTGACTCGTTGGTTTTTCTTTAGAGTTGGGATTCAAAAAAAAAGGACTGGCCCCTAACTAATAACTATAGAACTTAGAACCAGCTCATTGCTTCGTATTATCGAGATCCAAGGAACCAGTCACTATATGATGTGTCAATCATATAGTTGTAGCAACTGAAATCTTTTTTCCATAAAGGAAAAATCAATCTGATTATGGATTGTGAAGCGAAAATAGAGGGATGTGGGTAAATGGAAGGGCGAGAGAAAGAGAGAAGGAGAATATCAATGGTATATGATTCCAATATGTATGGTCTATTATGAATCATCTCATAAAAGGCAGTGTGATAAAGCATCAATACTGATTCGTCCATAATTAGATGAATACGGTTCATAGGAAAAATACCAATAATAAAGAGCCTCGAGTCAATAGAGACTGAGGAGATTGACTTGGGAACGAACTTGAATTGAGGAGCTCCATTGCAGAGTTCAGGCCTAGCCATTAATGGAGAAGCTATGGGAACGACGGAACCTGTGACTGCAGAAGATTCTATTGAAAACGAATCCTAATGATTCATTGGGTGGGATGGCGGAACCAACCAGGAACCAATTGATTTATTCTGAGAGGCCATGGGTTGACCCTACGAATGAAACAAATATTGAAAGAGTAAATATTCGCCCGCGAAACCCTTATTGAATTGCAAAATTTTGGCCGATTCGGTAAAGGTCAAGGATTCGTTCTAAAAAGAAAGCAAAGGCATTATCTTCTATATATAGAAATATACGTCTAGCTATATATACAAGATATACAGATTCCTACGTGACAGATTCAATATCAATAAATCCCATGATTTAGTGTATTATTCAATAAATACATGTGTATCTGTAATATTATTGAATCGTTTCATTCGCGAGGAGCTGGATGAGAAGAAACTCTCATGTCCGGTTCTGTAGTAGAGATGAGGTTGAGAAACAACCATCAACTATAACCCCAAAAGAACCAGATTCCGTAAACAACATAGAGGAAGAATGAAGGGAATATCTTATCGAGGCAATCATATTTGTTTCGGTAGATATGCTCTTCAGGCACTTGAACCCGCTTGGATCACATCTAGACAAATAGAAGCAGGGCGACGAGCAATGACACGATATGCGCGCCGTGGTGGAAAAATATGGGTCCGTATATTTCCCGACAAACCCGTTACAGTAAGACCTACGGAAACCCGTATGGGTTCGGGGAAGGGATCTCCCGAATATTGGGTATCTGTTGTTAAGCCGGGTCGAATACTTTATGAAATGGGCGGAGTATCGGAAACTGTAGCCAGAGCAGCTATTAAAATAGCTGCGTGCAAAATGCCTATACGAACGCAATTCATTATTTCAGGATAGGGATGTGGAACCAAAGGGGTATTTATGATGAAAAAAACAATCGCGGATTTCTTTATTTCTGGACAGACAATATTTCTTTCTTTTTTCCTTCGACCTTTGCATTGAAAGAACAGATTAAAAAAAAAAAATGATATGATTCAACCTCAGACCCATTTGAATGTAGCGGACAACAGCGGGGCTCGAGAATTGATGTGTATTCGAATCATAGGAGCTAGTAATCACCGATATGCTCATATTGGTGACGTTATTGTTGCTGTAATAAAAGAAGCAGTGCCCAATATGCCTCTCGAAAGATCAGAAGTGATCAGAGCTGTAATTGTACGTACATGTAAAGAACTCAGACGTGACAACGGTATGATAATACGATATGATGACAATGCAGCAGTTGTCATTGATCAAGAAGGAAATCCAAAAGGAACTCGGGTTTTTGGAGCGATCGCTCGAGAATTGAGACAGTTGAATTTCACTAAAATAGTCTCATTAGCTCCTGAGGTATTATAAATACTAGTAGATGAGACCATGATATAGTAGGGTATCTGAAATGGATCAATTAGTAGATTGTGTTTCACGCATATACTTTTAATAATTCATAAATAAAGAATCAAAAATTCACATAAAAAAAAAACGGAACATGTTGATTATATCAAAATTAGGAGGCACCAATAATTATAGTTCGTCATGGGTAGGGACACTATTGCCGATATATTAACTTCTATAAGAAATGCCGACATGGATAAAAAAGGAACGGTTCGAATAGCATCTACTAATATGACCGAAAGCGTTGTTAAAATACTTCTACGAGAAGGTTTTATTGAAAACGTTAGGAAACATCGGGAAAACAACAAATATTTCTTGGTTTCAACCCTGCGACATAGAAGAAATAGGAAAGGAACATATAGAAATATTTTAAAGCGTATCAGCCGACCCGGTCTACGAATCTATTCCAACTATCAACGAATTCCTAGGATTTTAGGTGGAATGGGGATTGTAATTCTTTCTACTTCTAGAGGTATAATGACAGATCGAGAAGCTCGACTAGAAGGAATTGGAGGAGAAGTTTTGTGTTATATATGGTGATCCTTCTGGTATCCGAAGTTGATCCGTAACTTCCTATTTGTGAAAAAGGAGAGGAAAGACGGGTTGTTTAATATCACTCCTCCTCCATTAGTTGATACTTCAAGGGGGTTACCTGGAATGAAAGAACAAAAATTGATTCATGAAGGTTTAATTACTGAATCACTTCCCAATGGTATGTTCCGGGTTCGTTTAGATAATGAAGATCTGATTCTAGGTTATGTTTCGGGGAGGATCCGACGAAGTTTTATACGGATACTACCAGGAGATAGAGTAAAAATCGAAGTAAGTCGTTACGATTCAACCAGGGGACGTATAATTTATAGACTTCGCAACAAAGATTCAAACGATTAGGTGTAGGTGGCTTTTTAAACATTCCTTTCGTGAGAATACAATTCGAGGTTCAAAATTTCAAGAGACTTATTTTCTTCCAAGGAGTAGATTCGGAATTAAGGTAAGGAATAACAAATATGAAAATAAGGGCCTCTGTTCGTAAAATTTGTGAAAAATGTCGACTGATCCGTAGGCGGGGACGAATTATAGTAATTTGTTTCAATCCGAGACATAAACAGAGACAAGGGTAATCTTTCTAAAAAGAAAAAGGGATTTTCTAAAGGACCCGATGGACAAATAAAGGATCTGTTTTGATATGAAATGGATATATCCGTATATCTCTGACTCATATTTATGAGATGATAAAATATGACAAAACCTATACCAAGAATTGGTTCACGTAGGAATGGGCGTATTGGTTCACGTAAGAGTGGGCGTAGAATACCAAAAGGAGTTATTCATGTTCAAGCGAGTTTCAACAATACCATTGTGACTGTTACAGATGTACTAGGTCAGGTGGTTTCTTGGTCCTCCGCTGGTACTTGTGGATTCAGAGGCACAAGAAGAGGGACACCATTTGCTGCTCAAACCGCAGCAGGAAATGCTATTCGTACAGTAGTGGATCAGGGTATGCAACGAGCAGAAGTCATGATAAAAGGTCCTGGTCTCGGAAGAGATGCAGCATTACGAGCTATTCGTAGAAGTGGTATACTATTAAGTTTCGTACGTGACGTAACCCCTATGCCACATAATGGATGTAGACCTCCTAAAAAAAGACGTGTGTAGAAATAAGAATTGAACGGATTTCAAGAGAAATAAATGATTCAATGATCTGAAAAAAGAA